GCTTACTATCTATTCTTGATTCAACACACTTCCACTGTAATGTTCGAGTGGACCCTCCTACTTCCTCTCGAACCATACTAAATATTGTTATTTAATCAGATTATTGAATTATTTATTTCTCTTGAAATCCATTTCATTTTAATTCTTATTCCTACACACGTCTTTTTTTAGGAGGTCGACATCCATTATGTGGCATAGGTGTTACATCGCGCACGAAACTTAATAGTAGACCACTTCTACGGATGGCTCGTAATGCTGCATCTCTTCCAAGACCGGGTCCTTTTATCATAACTTCTGCTCGTTGCATGCCCTGATCAACTACTGTACGAATAGCATTTATAGCTGCTGCTTGAGCCGCATAAGGTGTCCCTCTTTTTGTGCCTTTGAATCCAGAAGTACCCGCGGAGGCCCAAGAAACTACCCGACCTCGTACATCTGTAACAGTTACAATGGTATTGTTGAAACTTGCTTGAACATGAATAACACCTTTTGGTATTCTACGTCCATTCTTACGCGAACCAATACGCCCATTCTTACGCGAACTAATTCTTGGGATAGGTTTTGTCATATTTTATCATCTCATAAATATGAGTCAGAAATATACGGAAAGATACGGAGATATCCATCTCATGTTAAAACAGATTCTTTTATACTTACATGGGTTCTTCTTTTTATTTTAGAAAGTTCTTTATTTAGTTTAGAAAGATTACCCTTGTCTCTGTTTATGTCTCGGATTGGAACAAATAACTATAATCCGTCCACGTCTACGGATAAGTCGACATTTTTCACAAATTTTACGAACAGAAGCCCTTATTTTCATATTTCTTATTCCTTACCTTAATTCTGAATTTATTCCTTGGAAAAATAAGTTTCTTTCTTTTTGTTAATTTCAAATTGTATCCTCACGAAAGTAATGTTTAAAAAAATCAACGAAAAGTTCGAATCCTTGTTGCGAATTCTATAAATTATACGTCTCCCGTAAGTTAGAGAGAAAATTAAGATAACAGAAGGAAGGGGTGTAAGATCACCATATATAACACAAAATTTCTCCCCCAATTTTTTCTAGTCGAGCTTCTCGATCTGTCATTATACCTCGAGAAGTAGAAAGAATTACAATCCCCATTCCACCTAAAATTTTAGGAATTCGTTGATAGTTGGAATAGATTCGTAGACCTGGTCGGCTGATACGTTTTAAAATAGTTCGATATATTCCCTTTCGAGTCCTTCTATGTCGTAGGGTTAAAACCAAGAAACATTTGTTACTTTCCTGATGTTTACGAACGTTTTCGATAAAACCCTCTCGTAGAAGTATTTTCACAATGTTTTCGGTAATATTAGTAGATGCTATTCGAACCGTTCTTTTTTTATCCATGTCAGCATTTCTTATAGAAGTTATTATATCGGCAATAGTATCCTTACCCATGGTGAACTAGAATTATTGGTACCCCCTAATTTTGATATAATCAACATGTTTTTTTATTTTTATAATAAAAAATTTAATTTATATTTTATATTAATTAAAAATATATGCGTGATACACAATCTACTAATTGACTTGACCCCTCTCGGATACCCCGCTATATCATAGTTAAATGTACTTTTAGTATTTATAATACCTCAGGAGCTAATGAAACTATTTTAGTAAAGTTCAACTGTCTCAATTCCCGAGCGATTGCACCAAAAACTCGAGTTCCTTTTGGATTTCCTTCTTGATCAATAACAACCGCGGCATTGTCATCATATCGTATTATTATGCCGTTGTCACGTTTGAGTTCTTTACATGTACGCACAATTACAGCCCTAATAATTTCTGATCTTTCTAAAGGCATATTTGGTACTGCTTCTTTGATTACGGCAACAACAACGTCACCAATATGAGCATATCGTTGGTTACCAGCTCCTAAGATTCGAATACACATCAATTTTCGAGCTCCACTATTATCCGCTACATTCAAAAGAGTCTGAGGTTGAATCATATCATTTTTATTTTAATCTGTTATTTCGTTGCAAAGGATAAAAGAAAAATAAATAAAAAGAAATATTGTCTGTCTAAAAAAAAAATAAACCTCTATTTTTTCATCATCGCTTTTCTTTTTATTTATGCATTCCTATCCCTCAATAACGAATTGAGTTCGTATAGGCATCTTACGCGCAGCTATTTTAATAGCTGCTCTGGCTACAGTTTCTGATACTCCGCCCATTTCATAAAGTATTCGACCCGGTTTAACAACGGATACCCAATATTCGGGGGCCCCCTTCCCCGAACCCATACGTGTTTCTGCGGGTCTTACTGTAACAGGTTTGTCGGGAAATATACGTACCCATATTTTTCCGCCACGACGCGCATATCGTGTCATTGCTCTTCGTCCTGCTTCTATCTGTCTAGCCGTGATCCAAGCAGGTTCAAGTGCTTGAAGAGCGTATCCGCCGAAACAAATATGATTGCCTCGAAAAGATATTCCCTTCATTCTTCCTCTATGTTGTTTACGAAATTTTGTTCTTTTGGGGTTATAGTTGATGGTTCTTTATTAATATTAATTAAATTCCATCTCTACTGCAGAACCGGACATGAGAGTTTCTTCTCATCCGGCTCCTCGCGAATGAAATGATTCATTAATATTACTACAGGTTTCGCGGGCGAATATAAACTCTTTCGTGCTTTATTCGTCGGGTCAGACCTTTTACTTTTAGAATAAATAAATTTGTTCTTGGTTCGTTCCGCCATCCCCCCCAATGAATCATTAGGATTCATTTGTTTTCAATGGAATCTTATGCAATCATGGGTTCTGTCGTTCCTATAGCCTCTTCGTTAATGGTTAGGCCCAAACTTCGCAATGGAGCCCCAACAAAATTTGTTTCTGAGTCAATTTTCTTAGTTTCTATTAACCCAAGGCTCTTTATCAATAATTAAAAATTATTGATATTATATCAGTATTGATGCTTTATCACACTGCCTTTGTGAGATAATTCATAGACCATACATATTGGAATAATATATCATTGGTACTTTTATTCTCTCTTTCTATCATCCTTCCATTTATCCACATCCCTTTATTTTTGCTTCGCAACCTTTTAAAAATTTCAGTTGCTACAACTATATGATTGATTCAGTCATATAGTGACTGTTTATTGGAATCTCGACAATACGAAGCTATAAGTTGGTTATAAGTTTATATAGTTAGTAAGCTCATAGTAAGGGTTGGTCAAAATTTTTTAATCCAACTATACTCTAAACTCTAAAAAACTAACGAGTCACACACTAAGCATAGCATTTATACTAAATGGTCAATCTAATTTTTATTCAATCTTATATAATATAGAATTTTAATTGTTTGGTTTTGTTTGATTTAATGGAATAAAGAATGAAATTTGTCATGTCTTTTTCGTTTGTTCTATCGCTGGACAGAACGGTAAGACAAAGACAAATAAAGACACATTATTTCATTTCTCGTCTACAAATATCCAAATTTTTATGCCTAATACTCCATAGATAGTTCGAGTTGTATAGGAACAATGATCAATTTTAGCACTAATTGTTTGTAGAGGAACCCTGCCTTCTCTGATCCATTCGACGCGTGCAATTTCTTTTCCGTCAATACGCCCGGCAATTTGTACTTGAATTCCCTTTGTATCCGTTTGTTCAGTTAATTCAATAGCTTTTTTCATTGCCTTTCGAAATGAAACTCTATTTTTTAATTGTAAAGCTATATATTCTGCAAGAATATTAGGTTGTCCATAAGGGTTTTCAACTCTTGTTATAGCAATGTTAAGTTTACGGTTTACAGAATGAAAATCCTTTTGTACATTCATCTGTAATTCTTCGATTCCTCGTGTTCGGCCCTCTATTAATAAATTAGGGAATCCTATATGGATTATGACTTGGATCAAATCGATTCTTTTTTTTATTTGTATACGTGCAATTCCTTCGAAACCTGAGGACGTTCTCTTATTTTTTTGTACATAATCCTTGATACAATTCCGTATTTTTTCATCTTCCTGTACACCTGCAGAATAATTTTGTGGTTGTGCGAACCAAAAGGAATGATGACTTTGGGTTGTACCAAGTCTGAAACCAAGTGGATTTATTTTTTGTCCCATATTTTTCTATTATCTCTAAATAATTTAGATTTATCCCTCACTACAATTGTTATATGACAAGTAGGTCTTTTTATCGGATAACTACGTCCTCTAGCCCGGGGTCTTAACTTTTTCACAATAGTACCCGCGTTGACTTCAGCTTCACTAATAAATAAATAAGCTTTGTTTAAGCCCATGTTATTACTTGCATTTGCTGCTGCAGAATAAACTAATTTCAAAATGGGATAAGATGCTCGATAAGGCATAAGTTCTAGTATCATAAGTGCTTCTTCATAGGAACGTCCGCGAATCTGATCAATTACTCTTCGTGCTTTGAAAACAGACATACATATATGTTTATGTTGAGCTAAAGCTTTAATTTCTGTACTCCAACGCGAGTTCTTTCTATTTATCATAAGGTTATCCCCCACTAAATGAATAAAAACTGCCTATTTTACTAAAAAAAAAAAAAAAGAAATTAACGACGAGATTTATTATCGGTTTTTGCATGTCTTGCGAAAGTGAGAGTAGGCACGAATTCTCCCAATTTATGACCCACCATACGATCTGTTATATAAATGGGTAAATGTTCCTTTCCATTATGAATAGCAATTGTATGGCCAATCATTGTGGGTATAATGGTAGATGCCCTAGACCAAGTTACTATTATTTCTTTCTCCTCCCTTATATTTAGTTTTTCAATTTTTTCCGATAAATCATTAGCTACAAAAGGATTTTTTTTTATTGAACGTGTCACAGCGGATTACTCCTTATATTACTATTACATTTTAAAAATTGGCATTCTATGCCCAATATATTGATCTAAGTATGAAGGTAAGAATAAATACAATATGGAAAAAGAAAATCCTTTAGCTAGATAAGGGGCGGATGTAGCCAAGTGGATCAAGGCAGTGGATTGTGAATCCACCACGCGCGGGTTCAATTCCCGTCGTTCGCCCATCACATGATTTCAAATTCTAAAAATTCGATTTTCTATATTCCTATTTATTTACGGCGACGAAGAATAAAACTATCACTATATTTTTTCCTTTTCCTACTTCTTCTTCCAAGCGCAGGATAACCCCAAGGAGTTGTGGGTTTTTTTCTACCAATTGGGGCTCTCCCTTCACCGCCCCCATGGGGATGGTCTACAGGGTTCATAACTACTCCTCTTACTACAGGACGCTTACCTAGCCAACGCTTAGATCCGGCTCTACCCAAACTTTTTTGGTTCACCCCAACATTACCCACTTGTCCGACTGTTGCTAAGCAGTTTTTGGATATCAAACGGACCTCCCCAGATGGTAATCTTAATGTGGCCGATTTACCCTCTTTTGCAATCAGTTTTGCTACAGCACCTGCCGCTCTAGCTAATTGTCCACCCTTTCCAAGTGTGATTTCTATGTTATGTATGGCCGTGCCTAAGGGCATATCGGTTGAAGTAGATTCTTCTTTTTATCAATAAAAACCCCTTCCCAAACTGTACAAGCTTCTTCCAAAGCATACGGCTTTCTAGATGTATATGATGATATCTAGACAGATGGATCTTATATGAATCATATGATGAAGTACCACATGAGTGGATATATTAGGAATCCAAATCTGCCGAATCACTCATGTTATGATCTTCTACATCCTAGGTCTCCCCGTTCCGTCATCTGGCTTATGTTCTTCATGTAGCATTCAGACCGAATGACTCTATGAAATTACGTCGATACTTCCACATATTATGGGTAACGTAGGAGACATCTCTATTTTTCCCCGGGGATCTTTATAATTACCACTGTTTAGCTTTTAATTCGCCTCTGACCATCAAATTAAATGTGAATAACCCGTCCTCCTCTCTTTGAAACAAGGGGTGCTTCCGGTTCTGTGCGTGCTTCAAACAATTTTGTCTTCTCCATATTACCATATCTCTAGAGTCAATAATTTTCTATGAGGAACTACTGAACTCAATCACTTGCTGCCGTTACTCAACAGTTTTCTGCTGAGGTTTCTCCCGTAGAGGTACTCAAATTGGATCAGTGATCGATTTCTAGGTTTCGTCGTAAACCTAATTGGTTACTTCCAATTACGTAAATCAATAGTTCAAACCGCACTCAAAGGTAGGGCATTTCCCATTGATATAGGAACTTCTGTACCAGAAACAATGGTATCTCCAATTATAGCCCCTCTGGGATGTAAAATATATCTCTTCTCACCATCCCCATAGTGTATGAGACAAATGTGTGCATTTCGATTAGGGTCGTATTCTATGGTTACGATTCTACCAGATATGTCTTTTTCATTCCGTCGAAAATCTATTTTTCGGTATAGACGCTTATGACCTCCCCCTCTATGCCCTGCGGTAATGATTCCTCTGGCATTACGACCTTTACTACAACGACGCTGTCCATGGATCAAATTATTTCGTGGATTGGATTTTACTTGACTGTCTATGGCTCCATTGCGTGTGCTCGGGGTAGAAGTTTTGTATAAATGTATTGCCGTGTTATTAAGTATTTTGCTTTAAGTTCTTTTCTCTATAAGAGGTGGAATAGAATAACCCGGTTGAAGCGTAATGATCATACGTTTGTAATGCATTGTATGTCCCATAATAGGTCCCATTCTTCTACCCTTTCCGGGGACTCGATGACTATTTATAGCTATTACCTTGACGCCAAAGAAGAGTTCGACCCAATGTTTTATTTCTGTCCTAGTTGATCCTGATTCGACATTAGAAGTATATTGATTGTTCCCCAATAACCGAATACTTTTTTCTGTAAATACTGCATATTTGATTCCATCCATAAATCCATTTTCTTCCCTATGAGTTCCAGTATCGATAAGAATTCTAGTTCTTACTGTTCATATGTTATGGTATGAATATACCATACCAATTCGGTATGTATGGATGATGAGATTCCATTGATACAGAGCCAATTCTAATAGACTTATTGAACGTTCCCATTGGCGTGCATCCAGCAGGAATTGAACCTACGAATTTGCCAATTATGAGTTGGGCGCTTTAACCATTCAGCCATGGATGCTTAACAGGGATCATCGTACATCGTGAATAACCAAATTCCAATTGAAATGAAATCTTTAGGAGGAATCAATGAGAGGACATCAATTTAAATCCTGGATCTTCGAATTGAGAGAGATATTGAGAGAGATCAAGAATTCTCACTATTTATTAGATTCATGGACCAAATTCAATTCAGTGGGATCTTTCACTCACATTCTTTTCCACCAAGAACGTTTTATGAAACTCTTTGACCCCCGAATTTGGAGTATCTTACTTTCACGTGATTCACAGGGTTCAAGAAGCAATCGATATTTCACGATCAAAGGTATAGTACTGCTTGTAGTAGCGGTCCTTATATCTCGTATTAACAATCGAAAGATTGTCGAAAGAAAAAATCTCTATTTGATGGGGCTTCTTCCTATACCTATGAATTCCATTGGACCCAGAAATGAGACATTGGAAGAATCTTTTTGGTCTTGCAATATCAATAGGTTGATTGTTTCGCCCCTGTATCTTCCAAAAGGGAAAAATAGTTCTGAGAGTTGTTTCGTGGATCCGCAAGAGAGTACTTGGGTTCTCCCAATAAATAAAAAGTGTATCATGCCTGAATCTAACCGGGGTTCGCGGTGGTGGAGGAACCGGATCGGAAAAAAGAGGGATTCTAGTTGTAAGGTATCTAATAAAACCGTAGCTGGAATTGAGATCTCATTCAAAGAGAGAGATAGCAAATATCTGGAGTTTCTTTTTTTATCCTATACGGATGATCTGATCCGCAAGGACCATGATTGGGAATTGTTTGATCGTCTTTCTCCGAGGAAGAAGCGAAACATACTCAACTTGAATTCGGGACAGCTATTCGAAGTCTTAGGGAAAGACTTGATTTGTTATCTCATGTCCGCTTTTCGTGAAAAAAGACCAATTGAAGGGGGGGGGTTCTTCAAACAACAAGGAGCTGAGGCAACTATTCAATCAAATTATATTGAGCATGTTTCCCATCTCTTCTCGAGAAACAAGTGGGGTATTTCTTTGCAAAATTGTGCTCAATTTCATATGTGGCAATTCCACCAAGATCTCTTCGTTAGTTGGGGAAAGAATCAGCACGAATCGGATTTTTTGAGGAACGTATCGAGAGAGAATTTGATTTGGTTAGACAATGTGTGGTTGGTAAACAAGGATCGGTTTTTTAGCAAGGTACGGAATGCATTGTCAAATATTCAAAAAGAAAGATCGATTCTTTGGGATCCTTCCTTTCTTCAAACGGAAGGAACAGAGATAGAATCAGATCGATTCCCGAAATGCCTTTTTGGATCTTCCTCAATGTCCCGGCTATTCGCGGAACGTGAGAAGCAGATGAATAATCATCTGCTTCCGGAAGAAATCGAAGAATTTATTGGGAATCCTACAAGATCAATTCGTTCTTTTTTCTCTGACAGATGGTCAGAACTTCATCTGGGTTCGAATCCTACTGATACTGAGAGGTCCACTAGAGATCAGAAATTTTTGAATAAAAAAAAGGATGTTTCTTTTGTTCTTTCCAGGCGATCGGAAAATAAAGAAATGGTTGATATATTCAAGATAATTACGTATTTACAAAATACCGTCTCAATTCATCCTATTTCATCAGATCCGGGATCTGATATGGTTCCGAAGGATGCACCGGATATGGACAGTTCCAATAAGATTTCATTCTTGAACAAAAATCCATTTTTTTATTTATTTCATCTATTCCATGGCCAGAACAAGGGGGGATACACGTTACACCACGATTTTGAATCAGAAGAGAAATTTCAAGAAATGGCAGATCTATTCACTCTATCAATAACCGGGCCGGATCTGGTGTATCATAGGGGATTTGCCTTTTCTATTGATTCCTACGGGTTAGATCAAAAAAAATTCTTGAATAAGGTATTCAACTCCAGAGATGAATCAAAAAAGATTTCTTTTTTGATTCTACCTCCTCTTTTTTATGAAGAGAATGAATCTTTTTATCGAAGGATCAGAAAAAACTCGGTCCGTATCTACTGCGGGAATGATAATGATTTGGAAGATCCAAAAATAAAAACGGCGGTATTTGCTAGCAACAACACAATGGAGGCAGTCAATCAATATAGATTGATCCGAAATCTGATGCAAATCCAATATAACACCTATGGGTACATAAGAAGTGTATCGAATCGATTCTTTTTAATGAATAGATCCGATCGCAACTTCGAATATGAAATTCAAAGGGATCAAATAGAAAATGAGACTCTGAATCATATAACTATAATGAAATATATGATCAACCAATATTTATCGAATTTTAATCAGAAGAAATGGTTTGATCCTCTTATTTCTCGAACCGAGAGATCCATGAATCGGGATCCTGATGCATATAGATACAAATGGTCCAATGGGAGCAAGAATTTCCAGGAACATTTGGAACATTTCATTTCTGACCAGAAGAACCGTTTTCAAGTAGTGTTCGATCGATTACGTATTAATCAATATTCGATTGATTGGTCCGAGGCTATCGACAAACAAGATTTGTCTAAGTCACTTCGTTTCTTTTTGTCCAAGTCACTTCCCTTTTTGTCCAAGTCACTTCCCCTTTTCTTTGTGAGTATTGGGAATATTCCCATTCATAGGTCCGAGATCCACATCTATGAATTGAAAGGTCCGAATGCTCAACTCTGCAATCAGTTGTTAGAATCAATAGGTGTTCAAATCGTTCATTTGAATAAATTGAAACCCTTCTTATTAGATGATCATGATACTCCCCAAAGACCGAAATTCTTGATCAATGGAGGAACGATATTACCATTTTTGTTCAAAAAGATACCAAAGTGGATGATTGACTCATTCCATACTAGAAATAATCGCAGGAAATCCTTTGATAACACGGATTCCTATTTCTCAATGATATCCCACGATCGA